AGCATTCAATGTGTATTCCTGAATAATCTAATTTTTCAATTATTCAACCATTTCATTTTACCAAGTTCCACGTTAGCCAGATTAGTCAACATTTATATGTTTCGATGCAACAACAAGATTTTATTTTTAACAAGTAGTTTTATTGGTTGGTTAATTGGTCACATTTTATTCATGAAATGGGTTGGATTGGTATTATTCTGGATACGGCAAAATCATTCTATTCGATCTAATAAGTATCTTGTGTCAGAATTGAGAAATTCTATGGCTCGAATCTTTAGTATTCTCTTATTTATCACCTGTGTTTACTATTTAGGCAGAATGCCGTCGCCTATTGTCACTAAGAAAATGAAAGAGAAAGAAATCTCAGAAACGGAAGAAGGGGGAGAAAGAAAGGAAGAAAGCGATGTAGAAACAACTTACGAAATGAAGGAGACTCAACAGGAACAAGAGGGATCCACCGAAGAAAAGGAGGATCTGGACAAAATAGATGAAACGGAAGAGATCCGAATGAATGGAAAGGAAAAAACAAAGGATGAATTTCACTTTCAAGAGGCACGCTATCAAGATAGCCCAGTTTACGAATATTCTGATCTGGAGACCCATCAAGAGAATTGGGAATTGGGAAGACTGAAAGAAGAGAAAAAGAAAAGAATGAATAAAAAAATTGAAACATAAGAAAAGTAAAAGAATAAATAAGATGAGATTCGCCCACCGCCCATATATTTTATCCCTTCGCCCATAAAGAAACTTGCAACACCAATCCCATTTATAATCCCATCAATTATATATTTATCAAAAAACTGAGTTAGCTCGGCTAACCCTCTTATACTCGTGGTGAGAATCCCAGTATAAAAAATATCTATATAACCACGATTATATGACCAATTGTATATCACACCTTTTATTTTGTCCAGAATAATTCTTTTAGGACCTCTTTTGAAAAATAAATTAATTAAGACCAAATTTTTTAAAGATGAATAAATAGATCCATAAAAAATAGATGCTATCAATAGTCCGAAAAGAGCTATACTTACTGAAAAAAAAGCATTTGACAAAAATCCATACCAATCCTCAGAAGAATTCAATTTCTGATGAAAAAAGGTTGTCGATGGAGTTAACCATTTCGATAATAGATCCAAATCTATTACTCCTCTGTTTAAAGAAATTCCTATTGATCCAATGAACAAAGTTAATAGTACTAATACAAGGAGAGGAAATAACATAGTATTGCTCGATTCGTGAGGATACATATAAGTGTACCTATTTATAAAGTAAGTACTAAAATCTCGTATCTTACTTCTTACATTCTTGTCAATTTTAGATATATCTTTTGAAAAAAAGAAATTACTATTGACTTTCTTAAGTGTCCCTTTTCCCCATAGAGATATTGAATAAAATGAGCTATTTTTTGTACTACTAATACTACTATAATTTTGGAAATGAATGCGCAAATACCCATCAAAGGTAAGTAAGTACATCCTAAACATATAAAATGCGGTTAATCCTGTTGTGAACCAAGCTATTAGTGCGAAAATTGGTGAGTACAACCAACTATCATGAAGAATTTCATCTTTGGACCAAAAACAAGCAAGAGGCGGAATACCACAAAGAGAAAGTGTACCTAAAAAAAAAGTAGTTTTTGTAATTGGAACATATTTTGTTAAACCTCCCATAAGAACCATATTCTGACTTTTCTCTGGTGAATATCCAACAATAGGTTCCATTGAATGAATAATGGATCCGGATCCCAAAAACAATAAAGCTTTAGAATAGGCATGGGTGATCAAATGAAATAAAGCAGCTCGATAAGAACCTATACCTAGAGCTAACATAATATAACCTAATTGAGACATTGTAGAATAAGCTAAACTTCTTTTAATGTCTCTTTGTGCAAGAGCTAAAGTAGCTCCTAAAAGTACTGTTATTATACCTACTAAACAAATGAGATTCATTATGTAAGGTATAACTATGAAAAGAGGAAGAAGTCGAGCTACAAGAAAAATACCTGCTGCTACCATCGTAGCAGCGTGTATAAGAGCCGAAATAGGAGTGGGGCCTTCCATGGCATCAGGTAACCATACGTGAAGGGGGAATTGTGCGGATTTAGCAATTGCACCGACAAATAATAAAAAGGCACATAAAGTAGCAAATAAAGAATTGGCCCCATTATTATGGATCAAGGTATTCAGTATTTGGAACAAATCCCGAAATTCGAAACTACCAGTTATCCAATAAAATCCTAAGGTTCCTAATAATAAACCAAAATCTCCTATACGATTAGTTACAAAAGCTTTTTGACAAGCACTTGCTGCAACGGGTCGTGTGAACCAAAAGCCTATCAATAAATACGAACACATTCCCACTAGTTCCCAAAAAATATAAATTTGTATCAAATTTGAACTCGTAACTAATCCCAACATTGAAGCATTGGAAAAACTCATATGAGCAAAAAATCTCAAATATCCTTGGTCGTGAGACATATAATTGTCACTATAAATAAAAACCATGATTCCAACAGTAGTAATTAGTATTGACATAATAGAAGTAAGTGGATCAATTAAGTGTCCGAACTCTAATAAAAAATCATTATTTATGGTCCAAGACCATAGATATTGATAGGTCAAACTTCCATTTATTTGCTGAATAGACAGATTGGCCGAAAACCACATAGCTATACTTAGTAGTAAAACACTTAGGAAAGCCCACATACGACGAAGATCTTTTGTTGCTGTCGGAATAAGTAGCAGTCCAAATCCTATTGACAGAGTAACTGGGAGTGGAAAAAGGGGTATTGTCCATGCATATTTAGATGTATATTCCATAAGAAAACAAATTGTTCTTTTTCTTATAATTGTTTCCGATTCACCAATTCTGATCTATTTTCGAAAAGAAAAAAAAATATTGGAATTATGACTTTTGTTTTATTAAAAAATTGAAATAAAAGTTACAATTGGTTGGTCAAATATCAAATAATATGATCAAATAATTAGTCAATTTTATTACTTAGTTATTAACTAACTTAAAACTCTAGAAAAGAAAGATATTCTTTAAATAATATGACATCATATGAGATTTTGAATAATTGGATTTTCCCTTTACATTCTATTCAAATTATGTAAAATGGAAAATTATATATTATAATATATTATATATTTAAGATAGATTTAATCTATTTATATTAAAGTTTAGTTACAGATTTCTTTTTCTTTTTTTTTTTTATAATATTTATATATAATCTTTTCTTTCTTTATATACTATATACTAGAATATTTAGACTTTTATACTTTTTCAATATATTTCTATTATTATTATAGAGATTAGTAAGAGATTAGTATATAGTATATACTTTTTACTTTACTATTTAGATTATTACTATTCTTAATATTAAATATGAATATTTGCAATATTGTATATATGACTCTAATATTGAAATATATATTTCAATATGAAAATTACATTACTTTTTTTGTATATTCTTTTTTTTATAATAGAAAAGACTATGTAATTATTACATTATGAAAATATCAGAATGAAGATAGAAAATAGAATCATTTTCAAATATTATTATTTTCTTTTTTTTTTTCTATTTGTATGTTATGATATTATTGAGGAAATTTTGAAATTAATGGAATTAAGTATTAAGTATAGATAATAACTAATAAAAAATAATTTCTTTTGAATAATATATGTCTTTCACATACAATGATAAAAAGGAGGCACCTACCTTTTGAATGGCAGTTCCAAAAAAACGTACTTCTATGTCAAAAAAGCATATTCGTAGAAATCTTTGGAAAAAAAAAGGATCTTTAGAGGCAGTAAAAGCTTTTTCTTTAGCTAAATCTATTTCCACCGGACAGTCAAAAAGTTTTTTTGTGCGACAAAAAAAAGTCTTGGAAAAATCTTAATTGACATGTTTTAAAGAACTTCCAAATTTCATTTTGGCATTGGAAGACAAATGATTCAATTTTACTAATGTATTGTATTTGTATTTCACTTTTACTTATTAGTTAGAGCTAGGTAATATGAAAGAGAAGAATCTTTCTGTCTACTTGATTCGAAGTATTCATTATTGTGTATTTTATTTTTTTTATAGTCTTTCTATATTTCTATTATATATATATATTATATTATTCTATTTATAGATATTGAATTCGTGAGATGATTTTTTATTTTCTATGAATTGTGCTTTTCTATTTTGAAAAGCACAATTACGATAGACAAGGAAGAATCTGAATATTTCATTATACTTTATACTAAGGTGTTGGGTCTCAAAATCGTTAGAAAAAAATTATTTTATACCCCGCGACTGAGAACGAAACTTTTGAGTTCTGATTGTTCTGGATAAACAAGAGCTAGGTTTCTAGTACGGAAAAGTTGATTATTAAAACTGAACTTACGAAGATGAAGATACTAATTCAGTATTAGTATTATTCATATTCAACATTTACATATGAGAATGGAAATGCATCTTTCTTCATTGTTTCCTAAAATCTATTGAATATCGACAATTCAACAGGAATTTCCTATTATTATTTAAGTAAGGTAAGCCGCCATGGTGAAATTGGTAGACACGCTGCTCTTAGGAAGCAGTGCTAGAGCATCTCGGTTCGAGTCCGAGTGGCGGCATAAATAAGAATTCATATTCATAATATGAATAATATATACACAATAGATCTAATAGAATCTAAAATATTATATTTTAGATTCTATTATTTACAATTATTTAAAAGGGACTCTTATTTATGATATTTGCGACTTTAGAACATATATTAACTCATATTTCCTTTTCGATCATCTCAATTGTGATTATAATTCATTTGATGAACTTATTAGTATACGAAATTGAAGGATTACGTAATTCGTCAGAAAAAGGGATGATAGCTACTTTTTTATCTATAACAGGGTTTTTAGTTATTCGTTGGATTTCTTCGGGACATTTTCCTTTAAGTAATTTATATGAATCATTAATCTTCCTTTCATGGAGTTTATCCATTATTCATATGATTCCGTATCTTGGGAATCATAAAAATGATTTAAGCGCAATAACTGCACCAAGTGCCATTTTTACCCAAGGTTTCGCCACGTCAGGTCTTTCAACTAAAATGCATCAACCCGCAATATTAGTACCTGCTCTACAATCTCAGTGGTTAATTATGCATGTAAGTATGATGCTATTGAGCTATGCAGCTCTTTTATGCGGATCATTATTATCAGTTGCTCTTATAGTGATTACATTTCAAAAAAAAATCGATTTTTTTTTGAAAAACAAGAATTTTTTAAGTTTAAGGAAGTCGTTTTTCTTTGGTGATATGGAATATTTGAACGAAAAAGGAAGTGTATTAAAAAAGACTTCTTTCCTCTCATTTCAAAATCTTTACAAATATCAATTAATTCAGCGTTTGGATTATTGGAGTTTTCGTGTCATTAGTTTAGGGTTTACCTTTTTAACCATAGGTATTCTTTCTGGAGCAGTATGGGCTAATGAAGCATGGGGTTCATATTGGAATTGGGATCCTAAGGAAACTTGGGCATTTATTACTTGGACGATATTTGCAATTTATTTACATACTAGAAAAAATTCAAAATTGCAAGATCAAGGCACGAATTCGGCATTTGTAGCTTCTATAGGATTTATCCTAATTTGGATATGCTATTTTGGGATCAATCTATTAGGAATCGGGTTCCATAGTTATGGTTCATTCCAATTCATATCTAATTGAATAAAATAAACTAAATAAAGAATACATAAAAAAATCGTCTGATACACAATGAAATTTTGTTCGAGTTTTTGAGAACCATTTTACTAATTATTATATTTAAAATTATATTAAAATGGTTCTCAAAAACTTTAGATGTATCTCATTACAATTCTAATTTACCCTTCTTTGAAGAATCGTGAGAATATGCGATAATATGAAAGTCAAAGAATTCTAAGACTTTCTTTCCAATTAATGAAATTTATTGAATTTATTATTGAATCTAAAAAAAGAATTAGTATCTATAAAAATAATTAGATAATAGAACTTGTACCTTGTCAACCGATAATGGGAGAACGAAATCAGGATAAATACCAATTCCTATTACAGGTAGAAAGATACAGATCGAAACAAATAGTTCTCGTGGTCCAGAATCAAAAAGATTCGAGTTTTGAATATTGAATAGCTTGTATCCATAGAAAATCTGACGTAACATAGATAATAAAAAAATAGGAGTTAATATCATTCCAATTGCCATTACAAAAGTAATTAACATTTTTGACATGAAAAGATATTTCGGGCTAGTAATTATTCCAAAAAAGACTAAGAATTCTGCAACAAAACCACTCATTCCGGGCAATGCAAGAGAAGCCATTGAGAAACTACTAAACATGGTAAATATTTTTGGCATTGGGATATATATCCCCCCCATCTCTTCGAGATAAACAAAACGTATTCTATCAAAACTTGTTCCTGCTAAGAAAAAAAGTGCAGCACCAATCAATCCATGAGAGAGTATTTGTAAAATGGCTCCATTAAGTCCCATGCCAGTTATAGAACCAATCCCTATAATTATGAAACCCATGTGAGATACGGAAGAATAGGCAATACGTTTTTTTAAATTGCGTTGACCAAGAGAGGTTGAAGCTGCATAAATGATTTGTATTATTCCTACTATAACCAACCAGGGAGATAATCTAGAATGGGCGTGAGCTAATAATTCCATATTGATCCGAATCAATCCATATGCTCCCATCTTTAATAAGATTCCAGCTAAAAGCATACATGTGCTGTAATGTGCTTCCCCATGGGTATCTGGTAACCATGTATGTAGGGGTATTATAGGCGATTTGACAGCATAAGCAATAAGAAAACCAAAATAGAGTATTATTTCCAATGCCGCAGGATACGATTGATTAGCTAATTTTTCTAAATCTAATGTTGGTTCATTGGAACCATATAAACCCATACCTAGAACTCCTATTAATAGAAAAATGGAACCTCCAGCAGTGCACAAAATAAACTTTGTAGCCGAGTACAGACGTTTTTTTCCTCCCCACATGGATAAAAGTAAATAAACAGGAATTAATTCTAATTCCCACATGATGAAAAAAAGTAAAAGGTCTCGAGAAGAAAATGATCCTATTTGGCCACTATACATTGCTAACATCAAGAAATAGAAAAATCGCGGATTTCGAGTAACTGGCCAAGCTGCTAAAGTAGCTAAAGTAGTGATAAATCCTGTCAGTAAAATGGGTCCTATGGAAAGTCCATCGGTTCCCAGTCTCCAGTGAAAATCAAAAAGATTGATCCATTTATAATCCTCCTTCAATTGGGTTAATGGATCGTCCAATTGGAAGTGATAACAAAATACATAGGTCATTAGAAGGAGCTCTAGGATACATATACAGAGAGTATACCACCTATACACCTTATTTCCCCTATGAGGTAAAAAGACAATTGAAGAACCCGCAAATATGGGCAAAACAAGAAGTATTGTTAACCAAGGAAAATAACTCGTGATAAAGACAAGATAAAATTAGACCAGAAACTCCCGTGCTCGGGAGAAGAATAATATATTTTCTTTTCTCGAGTACGGGCTTTTATCGGTAAAGAGGAATCAAATGATTCAAGTGGAGTTTTTTGTCACATATCAATAAGAAAGACCCATGCTGCGAGTTGTTTCATGCCATAAATAAACACGGACACTCAAAAAATCCGTTGGACAAGCGGATTCGCATCTTTTACAACCTACACAATCTTCGGTTCTTGGCGCAGAAGCAATTTGTTTAGCTTTACATCCGTCCCAAGGTATCATTTCCAATACATCCGTGGGGCAAGCTCGAACACATTGGGTACATCCTATACATGTATCATAAATCTTTACTGAATGTGACATTGGGTCTATAAATTCCAGTTTCGAACACAAAAGATTTTCGATCTGGTAAAATAATAAAATGAAATAAATCATATATTTTTTATTGTAAACACCAGACGAATCAATGATTTATAAAGATTTTAAGAATCAATAGATTTTTTAATCTGTTTATGAGAAAGGACCAAGATACTTTGATTTTCATTTGAATAACCATGAAATATGAGTTTACAAATTCAATTCATGTTAATTTTACTATATTTCTATATGTATATGAATATATATAGAAATAGAATTAAGGATATGATGATATATTATATATCAGATGAATACGTTTGTTATTAGGTTAGTGATAGAATAGTTTAGTAACTCTAAATCATAAATCTATATGAAAAAAAAAGAGAAGAAAGAAAATAAATAATAAAATAATAAAAATAGAATATTAGATTATATTTAGAATATTTTCTTTAAAAGTCTTATGTTTTGATTTCTATGTGAAAATAGAATAATTATGACTAATTATTCAGCAAATTCGATTGATTTATACGAGTTGATTTTCTGTTACGATGGATCGACGAAACAATAGCTAGCCCAATAGCTGCTTCAGCAGCCGCAATGGCTATAACAAAGATTGAGAAAATTTCTCCTTTTAATTGTCGACTGTCAAATAGATCGGAAAATGTTACGAGATTTATATTCACCGAATTCAGTATAAGCTCAAGACACATAAGTGCTCTAACCATGCTTCGGCTTGTTATCAGTCCATAGATACCGATAGAAAATAAATAAACACTTAGAAAAAGTCCATGCTCTAACATCATTGATAAATACCTCATCTATCTCGATTCATTTCAATATGAACAAAAAGTTAACCGATTCAATTAACTAGAATAGAAGGATTACAAAAATATTCAAAGTAGACTGAAATAAAATAGATTATTGACGAGCCATAGTAATTGCACCTATCAAAGAAACTAAAAGAATTATAGAAATGAGTTCAAAAGGAAGATAAAAATCTGTGGATAAATGAATCCCAATTTGTTGAACATTACTTATTAAGTCCTGTTCTATAATCTGATTTGATCTTGTAGTCCGAAAAATTCCGGACCATGACGTATCTGGGATAGTAGTCATTAATGAAAAAAAAATACTTGTACAAACCAGTGAAGTGATCCTATCTCCAATGGTCCACAAATAGGAATCATTGGAATATTCTGAACCGTTCATGAACATAACAGCAAATATGATTAATACATTTATGGCTCCCACATAAATAAGGAACTGCGCGGCAGCTACAAAATAGGAATTCAATGAAATATAGAATAAGGATATACAAAAAAGAACCAATCCCAATGAAAAGGCAGAATCGATGGGATTGGTAAGCAATACTACTCCCAGACCTCCTAATATAAGAACTGATCCCAGAAATACTACAAGAATATCATGTATTGGTCCAGGTAAATCCATTATGAAATAAAAGATAAATAAATAAGTCGAAATATTTCATGACCTTACTAAGGTCCAGGAAAGGAACTATTTTTTTATATGATACCTTCCTAATTTAATGAAAAAAAAAAAGAATATCATTAGATATATAAAATTAAAGTTATTTGGCTAATCCTACTTTATTCCAAACCAAATCTTAGTAATTGGTAATCGTTCTTGAACCAAGCAAGGGGTTTTTATTTTTTCATTTGATTTGTTGAATCCATAACTGTTTGAATTGTGTAATCTCTAATTATTGACATTGGTAACCGACCTAAAGAAATTTGATTATAATTCAATTCATGACGATCATAAGTGGAAAGCTCATATTCTTCAGTCATCGATAAACAGTTTGTTGGACAATACTCGACACAGTTACCGCAAAATATACAGACACCAAAATCAATGCTATAATGAAGCAATTGTTTTTTCTTAATATCTTTTTCAAATTTCCAATCAACAATAGGAAGGTCTATTGGACATACGCGAACACATACTTCACAAGCAATACATTTATCAAATTCAAAATGGATTCGACCACGAAAACGCTCTGATGTGATTGATTTTTCATAAGGATATTGAATAGTTACAGGTAAACGATTTGTATGGGATAAGGTAATTATGAAACTTTGTCCAATGTACCTTGCGGCTCGTATTGTTTGTTTGCCATAATTCATGAACCCAGTAACCATAGGTAACATATTTTAGATATCCATATGAATCAAATTTATGTTTCTTTCTCTTGGTTGAGATAAGTTATTAATATAGAATATTCATTATTGTTTTCTATTAATTTCTTATTTTTGTTTATAATTTATAGTGAAACAAGTTGAAAAGAAGTTGTCAATAATAGATTACCTAGAGAAATAGGTAAAAGAAATTTCCATCCAAGATTTAATAATTGATCCATTCTCATCCTAGGTAAAGTCCATCTTGTTGTGATAGGAATGAACAGAAACAAATAAGCTTTAGCTAATGTGATAAAGATACTAATTGCTATTACAAAGACTCTAAACATTTTATTTATTCCAAAAAGTTCAGTAAGAGATATGTACGGAATAGAAAAATTCCACCCACCTAAGTAAAGAACTGTTACAAATAATGAAGAAACTAATAGATTTAGGTAAGAAGCAAGATAAAAGAACCCGTATTTTATACCTGAATATTCGGTTTGATAACCTGCTACTAATTCCTCCTCTGCTTCTGGTAAATCAAAAGGTAATCTTTCACATTCTGCTAGAGAAGACATTAGAAAAACTAGAAACCCTATGGGTTGACGCCACAGATTCCATCCCCCAAAACCATATTGGGACTGTGCCTCGATTATATCAATTGTACTTGAACTGTTAGATAATTATAGTCGATGATAACATCACTGCTCCCATCGCTATTCCAAAACCGTACATGAAACCTAAGCTTCATACGGCTCCTCTATGGCCACAAAGAAATGTAAGGTAAGGACTAGTTCAGTATTATTGTTCTCCTTGGACCCTAGGTAAATACAATGTAAAGATAAACTGGAGGTTGGAAAGTCCTCAATTCGACCAATAAAATTCTGTCTGCTAGAATAATAAAAAGCACTTCCGAATTGATCTCATCCCTTATAATGATATTATAATAAAAATTATCAAAATTTATCTTTGTTCAGCAATAACTTAATCCTTCAATCAAATACTGGTGGTTATATTCATAAATAAGAAATATAAAGAATTGGGCATTAGTTAATGAATCACGATAATAATTTCCATATGCATATGTATGAAGAAAAAAATATTTTCTTATTATTCCCGTTTTATTCTTTTTTTATTATATTATTGTATTGTATTCTATTTGTCCTGTTCCTGTTCTTTTTTCTGAAAACTAAAAAAAAAAGTAAAGAAAATAAAGGATTAATTCGTTCTTGATAGTTATTTATTTAATCAGCGAATAGTAGCATACTCTAGATCGGAATCGTGGGGAAGTACTGCTTGATTATTTCTACCAACTCCAAGCCCTTATTATGATTCGTTTTATGCAAAAATCCCTTTTTTTGATACCTTACATTATTTTCATTACTCATCCTTTGCGTACTTTGGTGTTCCTAACTGCCCACTTCTTTTTGATTGATCCCCAGTATAGTAATAAATAAAGTGGATCTTTTGCATCCGCTTCAAGATATGACGACTAATAAAATAATCTCAATCTTGGGGTAAACAACTTATGTTTACTTCAATTTTCTTCTTATACTTAGGGAATGAGATTTTTATTGTTTTACTGCAAATTGAGGAGCAGTTTTGTTTCACTCATATAACTATCTGGTTTAACTCATCGAACTGAAATGTTTAAGAAAAAAGATGAAGATATTTATTCAAGACATTAAATTTCTTTATCTTCACTTACTTTAGAAAGTATAAAGTTTCTAAATGAAATAAAGAAACTAATAAAAAAAGATTTTTTTTTATTCTTTTCTTTCATATTTATATTTTATTATATTTCAATTCATTTCTTTTATCTTTTCTAGAAAAAAAAGATAAAAAAGTTCATGTTCTAACGAATCACACGTAGAGATATTGCTAACACACATAGAGTTAATGGTATTTCATAACTAATAGATTGAGCTGCAGCTCGTAGACCGCCTGAAAAGGAATACTTATTATTTGATCCATATCCTGACATAAGAAGACCAATAGGGACAATACTTGAAAAGGCAATCCATAAAAAAACACCTATACTGAGATCAGCTAAAATAAGGTGATATCCAAAAGGAATTACTAAATAACTTAGTAGAACTGATATAAACCCTATAGAAGGTCCGACCCTAAATAAACGAATATTACCTCTAGATGGAAGAAGATTCTCCTTCAAAAGTAGTTTGGTGCCATCCGCTAAAGCTTGAAGAATTCCTAATGGTCCGGCATATTCAGGTCCAATACGTTGTTGTATTGCTGCAGATATTTTTCTTTCTAACCACACAATGACTAATACTCCCATTGTGATTCCTAAGATAAGGGTTAAAATGGGGACTAAAATCCATATGAGTCCATAGACTTCTTTTAAGGATTCTAATCTATAAAAAGAATTAATAGTTTGTACTTCTGTCGTATCAATTATCATTTCAACGATCAACTTCTCCCATAATGATATCTATACTACCTAGTATCGTCATGATATCAGCCAATTTCATTCTTTTAACTAGCTGGGGAAGAATTTGCAAATTGATGAAACCGGGTGGACGAATTTTCCATCTCCAGGGGAAAACACTATTATCTCCTATTAAATAAATTCCTAATTCTCCTTTTGGGGCCTCTACCCTTACATAAAGTTCTTGTTTTAACAATTCAAAATTGGGTGAAAGTTTTTTAGTAATAAATCTATATTCAAAATTATTCCATTCGGAATTCTTTATCCTATGAAAACGCCGGTTTTCTAAATTCTCATAAGGTCCTCCAGGAATTCCTTCTAGAGCCTGTTGAATTATTTTTATGGATTCTTGCATTTCACCGATTCTTACTAAATAACGAGCTAATGTATCGCCTTCTTTTTGCCATTTGATTTCCCAATCAAATTTATTGTAACACTCATAGCGATCAACTTTACGAAGATCCCATTGGATTCCAGAAGCTCGTAACATTGGTCCTGATAAACCCCAATTTATTGTCTCTTCCCCACCAATAATGCCCACTCCTTCAACTCGTTCCAAAAAAATGGGATTTCGCGTAATGAGTTTTTGATACTCAACAACTTCTGTTAAAAAATAATCACAGAAATCAAAACATTTATCTATCCAGCCATAAGGTAAATCCGCAGCTACTCCTCCGATGCGGAAATAATTATGCATCATACGCATACCTGTGGCGGCTTCAAATAGATCATATATTAATTCCCTCTCTCTTAAAATATAGAAAAAGGGAGTCTGTGCACCAATATCGGCCATAAAAGGGCCAAGCCATAACAAATGGGAGGCTATACGGCTCAGCTCCAGCATAATAACTCTGATATAACTGGCCCTTTTAGGCACTTGAACACTTTCCAATCGTTCTGGTGCATTTACTGTTATTGCTTCTGTGAACATAGTAGCTAAATAATCCCAACGTGTTACATAAGGCAAATATTGTATAATTGTTCGGTTCTCCGCTATTTTTTCCATCCCTCTGTGTAAATAGCCCAATATAGGTTCACAGTCAATAACATCTTCACCATCTAGAGTAATGATAAGTCGAAGAACGCCATGCATTGATGGGTGGTGAGGACCCATATTGACTATTAGAAAATCTTTTCTTGTAGCCGGTACAGTCATCTTTTTTTTCCTTAATTCATTATTTCATGAATTTATTCAAATGAAAAAAAAATATTTAAAAAATAAAAAAGAACAAGGATAAAAAGAAACTCGAAGAAGAAATTCAAATTTAATTAGCGAGTTTTTGGTTTCCGAATATCTAACTGATCCATTAATTTCTTATAATGCACTTTGTTTTTCTTTGACAAATAAGTCAATAATCGTTGACGTTTTCCCAGAATTATTCGTAGACCCCTTTGCGATAAAAAATCTCTTTTGTGCAATTCTAAATGTGAAGTAAGTCTCCGTATCTTATTGGTGAAATGGAATACTTGAAATTCAACAGACCCACTATTTTCTTCTTTTTTTTCTTGTGTAATAACTGAGATAAATGAATTTTTGACCATAAATTAAGATTTCTATTTTTCTTTTCTGTGAATTTTACCGATCAGGAAAAATAATAATATTTATTATGCCAGTTATTTTTATCTAGTATACATCAAAATTGGATTTCATTCATATACTGTTTTATTTTTTCTTTATGTGGTTTATGTTTTGTATATTTGGATCAAATATACAAAACATATATGTATTCACGAAAGAGAACAATTTCTTCTTACTTAAAAGGATTTCGCTCTTCCTAGTGAAAATTGATACACTATGAAATCAGCATCATGTATTAGAATATTACACAGTGTATATGTTTCGGCTTTCATCTACCCAATATTTTACACGATATGTGGAAAATCCACTATAAATTTTTTTTTTCATTTTTCATTGGAATTGAATTCATTCTGAATTGTGAATACATATGTATTCTTGACATACTGAAACGACTGCTGTTATTGGTATCAAACCAATAGCGATTCATACAAGCTACATCTTCTAATCGATAATTGGGCCAAAGAAACAATTTGAATTTCATTAAATTTTTTTTATCTGTATTAATATGTTTGTCCTCATTCAAAAATTGCCCACAGTTTCTTATTTTGTTTTCATTGCAAAATCTTGGATTTCTATCCACAACATTAGAATTTCGGGAATTGAAACAAATTCGAATTCGAAATTCTCTACGACGTCTGGGAGATAAAATATTTTCAGGAACAAGTAAATCATAATGATTTTTGTCTCTACTCAAAAATATATTGCTGTGTTGTGCAATGGATTTTTCAAAACCCCATTTCTCAATATATCTTTTTTTTATGTATTTTTTATTTGTTTGATGCTTCTTATTATCGATCAATGAAATATCCATAGTTTGATATATAATAGATTTTCCGTCCCTTCTTATAGATAGACAAATTGGTTCAATAATAAATATTCCCTTTCTTGTCAATTCTGCAATAACTAGGTCCTTTTGAATCAGCATTTCATCTATATTTATTTCACCTCTTTGAATCGAAGATATCGCAATTTTCTTTGGATTTATCAGTCTAAGTAGGAAACAATATATCTTGATATTTTTCATTATTTTATTATTCAAGGGATCAGCCCATCTTAGTTGAAAAAGGAAATATTTTTTCAAAAATTGATCTAGTTCTATTTCATTATTGCTCTTATATTGTTCTTTTTTTATATCCTTTTTTATTTCTAATATTGCGTAATCTTCTTCAACAGCTTTTTTATCTTTTTTTTTCTTAGAGTATTTCTTTGTATTTACGTTAATGTTTTTACTTTTTTCATTTATAGAAAAATGAAAAAAGAGTGATTTGATTGGTATGATCCAAGGTTTAATTTTATATAAATCAAAAAGTAGCACAAATTCTGGGAAGAACCAAGTTTTTAGATTGGATATAGTATCACGATTTGATACGTTATCATATAATCTTTCTTTATTCATTCCCATGCAATTAAAAAAGTTTCTTTTTTGATTGCATGGTTTCATTTCTTGATGAATTGTAGGATAAAAAAGATCTTTTTTATCCATTTTTTGGAAATTCTTAATTTCATTCTCAGTATTTTTCTGAATCTTAATGTCAATATGTACATTGGCCCAGATCTCAATATCTTTTATAAAATAAAGATGAAGAATTCTAGAATCAAAATATTTTCTATCCAAATTTGTATTCCTATCAATAGGATATCCTTTTTCTAGATAATAATTACTTGGTATATTTACCAATACATAAAATGATTCAGGTTTCGATGCATTTAAATGATATGGAATTTCTTGGTCCCCTTTTCTTTCTAATGTTGATCCAGAAATGTATAAATTAGGGAGGCTTATGTATTTATATGATAAAAGATCATATCTGTAATGTTTTTTCCATTTGTCTTTTTGATTTATAAATGAATTCGCTGCATAGTCATTTTTTTTCATGGAATAAATCAATTGGTTTGATCTCTTGTTTTGAATCATACGATGTTTATTGATTTTATTTTGCCATTCTTTAGGTACTAATCGAGACCTTTTTTTTTGAGATAAATCGTATTGATAATGACCTTTTAACCAGTTTTTCCATTCGTTCATTACATACGTATTAATTTTCTTATGTCTTGATTTATAATTAAATATTCCGTGTATCATACAATAGTCTTTAAAATTATCCTTAAAAAAAGGATAGCTCCCTTGATATTTAAGTACAGGTCTCAATTGATACTTATTAAGTAATTGGTTTTGTGATATTTTGTAAAAAACATATGCTTGGGACAGGGCAGATAAGTTCCAATAAGTATTGGAATTTTGATTGCTATTCTTAGTATTATCAGTATTTAAAAACAATTTTTTTATAGTCAAAATAAAATTCATTCTATTTTTATTTGTTTCATCAATTCCTTCTTGTTCTTGATTTATTTCATTGTTGTAAATGGATTTATTAAAGATCTTTTTTGTTGATTCAAATAAAAGTTGTACATTGATCTTAGAAATGGTAATGGTACATAGCAAAATATCTATGTATATTTTTTCAATGAATAATTTGATAAAGTAGTGTGATTTACGCATTAATCGGATATTTTTCCTTTTTAATATTTTCCAAATATGTTTCTGTGATCCCGATAATTTTTTATCATAAATTCTAACTATTTCTTTTTTTTTTTTGTCTTTTGCTGTTCGTTCAGTTTGATTCCTTATTTTGATTGTCTTATCAGAAAGATCTTCCGTTCTTCTTTCTATTAGTGAATAATTTAACCAATTAATCGCTCGATTTATAACGGACGATTCGCGAAGAATCTTATTATTTCTTTTCAAATATTTTTTGTTTTCGTTTGATTCATATACTTTTTCTTTCCTCAATTCAAATAGAAAGGATTTTCTTTTTTTATTTAAAGATTTTAGAACTTGTAAAAATTTCTTTTTCACCTTTTTTTTTCTTTTTTGGAGTTCTTTATAAATAGGTTCAAAAAAGAAAGGTCTTTTTCGGGGAGAACCAAAGGGAAGTTCCGCTTCCATTCCCCAGACTGTTAAAAAACAAAAATTTGTTTTTTTCTCTTTTTTTTTCATTATCATTAGATCTTTATGATGAGATCGTGCCTTATATTTTCTCCAAGGTTTTATACAGAAAGGATATAGAATCTTTATCTGAATACCATTTATTAACCAATCTTGGGGAAATTCTTTTTCTGATAATTGAACACCATTATAGGTGCATTTAATATGCATTTCTCTCTTCCATTCCTTAAAATCTTCGCCCCACTCGGGAATTTGAAATAATAACATACGGAAAATATTTTTGGCTATTATTAATGAAGGCAATATAATGTATTTTCTAAGAAAAGATTGGATTACTAATATCAAACTTCTTATTACTTGAGTAAATATAAAGGTATCCCAAGCTTCTGATATTTGCGTCCGTTCTTTTTTATATTTTTTTTCCTCTTTTTCCTTTTCTTCTTTTGTATCTTTATTTTCAAAATAGGAAATTTTTTTTTCTGATTCTTGTTCTCTGTCCATCCAATTCCTAAAAATTA